ATTACATTTTGTTTTTTAGTTTCTTTTTTTTTATTGTTATTTTCATTATTTTCTTTTTCAATAAGTTTATATTATATAATAATAGATTTAGTTGTAATTCTTGAATATGAATTTATAACTTTAAATTCTAATATTATTTGTATATCTATTTTGTTGGACTGGATATCATTATTATTTATAAGATTTGTTTTATTTATTTCTTCAATAGTTATTTTCTATAGAGATGAATATATACATGGAGATATAAATATTCATCGTTTTATTATATTAGTATTTTTATTTGTTATATCAATAATATTTTTAATTATTAGGCCTAATTTAATTAGAATTTTATTAGGTTGGGATGGGTTAGGTCTTGTATCTTATTGTTTAGTTATTTATTATCAGAATACTAAATCTTTAAATGCTGGGATATTAACGGCTTTATCAAATCGAATTGGGGATGTAGGTATTTTAATATCAATTGCATGGATAATAAATTATGGCAGTTGAAATTTTATTTTTTATTTGGATTTTATAAAGAATGATTATACAATAATAATTATTAGACTTTTTATTGTTTTATCTGCTTTTACTAAAAGAGCTCAAATTCCTTTTTCATCTTGATTACCAGCAGCCATAGCTGCTCCTACACCAGTATCTTCTTTAGTTCATTCTTCAACTTTGGTTACTGCTGGAGTTTATTTATTGATTCGTTTTAATTTTTGTTTAACGGAAGGTTTAATAAATTTTATATTATTTTTTTCTATAATAACAATGTTTATATCTGGACTGGGGGCTAATTTTGAATATGATTTAAAGAAAATTATTGCTCTATCAACATTAAGTCAATTAGGATTAATAATAAGAATTTTATTTTTAGGTGATTATAATTTAGCTTTTTTTCATCTCTTATCTCATGCTTTATTTAAGGCTTTATTATTCATATGTGCTGGTTGTATAATTCATAATTTAATAAATTGTCAAGATATCCGTTATATAGGTTCATTAATTAATTTAATACCTTTAACTTGTACATTTTTTAATATTAGAAATTTTTCTTTATGTGGATTACCATTTTTATCTGGTTTCTATTCTAAGGATTTAATTTTAGAAGTTTTTTCTATAAATTATTTAAATTTATTTGTTTATCTAATTTTTTATGTTTCTATTGGATTAACAGTTAGTTATTCATTTCGTTTAAGATATTACACATTATTTAATAATTATAATTTTTATTCTTTAAATAGATTAAATGATCAAGGGTTCATTATATTAAAGGGTATAGGAGGATTAATTACATTTGTAATTTTTGGTGGATGTATATTATCTTGATTAATATTTCCTACTCCTTATTTTATTTGTTTATCTTTTAATTTGAAAATAATGGTTATTTTTTTTATTTTAATTGGGTTATTCTTAGGATATGAATTTTCTAAATTTAATTTTAGTTATAGGCTGAAGTCTAATAATTTGCTTAGATTATTTTTAGCATCTATATGAAATATACCTGTTTTATCAACTTATTTAGTTAATTTTTATTTTTTAAAGTTTAGAGATTTTTATTATAAGAATGTTGATTTAGGTTGATTTGAATATTTTGGTTCACAAAATTTATATCATAATATTAAATATAATTCTAAAAATTTTCAATTATTATTTAATAATAATTTAAAGATTTACTTTATTTTTTTAATTATTTTTATTTTGTTGTTAATTATTTATTTTAATAGCTTATATTTTAGAGCATAATATTGAAGATATTAAGGAGACCTTGGTCTTAAGATATTTATAAAATATAAATTTAATTTTACAATGAAAATGTAATGTTTTAATTAAACTATATAAATTAAGAAATATAAACAGAATTTCACTGCTTAAAATTGAAATTAGAAGTTTCATTTTGAATAACATATTTCTTTAAATGGAATATTAATTCATTTTTATCATTAACAGTGATAGACCTCTATTTTGGTTTCATTTAATAAATAAGGATGGTTATCATCAAAAGATTAGGTCGAAACTAATTACAAAACTTTGTTTCTTATTTAAGATAAATTGATATTTTCAATATTTTTTAAATGCAAATTAAATGTTAATTTTAACTATTATCCTATTTTACTCAATTTAAAGCACCTTGATTTCATTCGTGATATAATCCAATAAGTAAAATTAAAATAAATAAAATTGTTACAGTTGAAAATGCTATCATTCTAGTAATTTTTATTGTAATTACTAATGGAAATAATAAGGTGATTTCTACATCAAAAATTAAAAAGATTATAGCAATTAAAAAAAATTGTAACGAAAATGGTATTCGGGCAGATGATTTTGGATCAAATCCACATTCAAAAGGAGATCTTTTTTCTCGATCAATAATGGATTTTTTTGATAAAAATCTTGAAATTATTATTACTACTAAACTTAGTGTAAGTGTAATTAATCCTAGGATTTGTATAATATTAATTATTTATACTATTGACTAGATCTTTTAATTGGAAGTTAAAAATAATTTTTATACTATATAAATATCTACCTCATCAATAAATTGAAATATAAAGGAATAATCATACTACATCTACAAAATGTCAATATCAAGCTGCAGCCTCAAATCCAAAATGGTGATTTGATGAGAAATGATTTTTTAGTTGTCGAAATAAACAAACTGCTAAAAATGTTGTACCAATAATTACATGAATTCCATGAAATCCTGTTGCTATAAAAAATCTTGATCCATATACTGAGTCAGCAATAGTGAATGTTGATTCAAAATATTCATATCCTTGCAAAATTGAAAAATAAATTCCTAAAATAATTGTTAGAGCTAATCTATAAATTGATTGTTTATAGTTATTTTCTATTAATCTATGATGAGCTCATGTGACAGTAATTCCTGAAGAGATTAGAATAAGTGTATTTAATAATGGGATTTGAATTGGATTAAATGGAATAATTCCTTTTGGTGGTCATATTATTCCAAGTTCAATTCTAGGAGATAATCTTCCATGAAAGAATCTTCAAAAAAATGAAACAAAAAATAGGACTTCAGAAGTAATAAAAAGAATTATTCCTCAACGTAGTCCTTTTACTACTGTAAAAGTATGTAATCCTTGAAAAGATCCTTCTCGAGATGTATCTCGTCATCATTGGTATATAACTAATAATGTGCAGATTCTTCCTAAAAAAAACAAATTTATTTCATATAAATGAAATCATTTAATAATTCCTACTAATAAAGTTATTGATCTAAAAGCACCAAGAATTGGTCAAGGTCTAACTTCTACTAAGTGAAAAGTATGATTTTTATTTAACATTAATTTACTTCTCTAGAATATAATGTTCTTAAAATGGAGAATACATAGGATTGAATAATTGCAACTGCAGATTCTAATAATAACAAAAGTAGTTGTGAAAGTACTAAAACATTAATTATGATAAATGATAATTTATTTCCTGTTCTTCCTATTAGAGTTAATAAGAGGTGACCGGCAATTATATTTGCTGTTAGCCGAATTGCTAATGTTCCTGGTCGGATAATATTTCTGATAGTTTCAATACATACTATAAAAGGTATAAGAACAGGTGGTGTTCCTTGTGGAACTAGGTGAGCTAATATTCTTGTTGTATTATTAATTCATCCGAAGATTATGAATCTTAATCATAATGGTAAAGATAAAGTTAAAGTTAAAACTAGATGTCTAGTTCTAGAGAAAACATAGGGGAATAAACTTAAAAAATTATTAAAGAGAATTAATGAGAATAGAGATACAAATATTAATACTCTAATTTTTATTTTTTTAATTTTTAGAATGATTTTGAACTCATTTCTTAATGTTAGGCAAATTTTATATCATAAAAAATTAATTCGTGAAGGAATAATTCAGTATATTGATGGTAGGACAATTAATCCTAATATGATTCTTAGTCAGTTTAATGATATATTTATTCTAGTTGATGGATCAAATCTTGAAAATAGGTTTGTTATCATTTTCATGTGATAATTGTTTTTTTATTTTCTTTTTTGATATTATTATTTTTATAAATTAATGAAAAATAATTTATAACATTAAATAATATGAAGATGATAATAAAAAAAATAAATAAATTTAATCATCTAAGTGGGGCTATTTGTGGAATTAAGAATTATTAATAAATTAATAATTTTAACTTGACAAGTTAATGTTATGTTTTAACTAAATTCTTCATTAGAAGTAATTGCTAATTTACTATAATATGGTTTAAGAGACCATTACTTGCTTTCAGTCATCTAATGATAAATTTTTAATTCATTCAATAAAATATTTTGGAGAAATTCTTTCGACTACAATTGGTATAAATCTATGATTTGTTCCACAAATTTCTGAACATTGTCCAAAAAATAATCCAATTCGATTTATATAGAAAGTTGTTTGATTTAGTCGTCCTGGAGTTGCATCAATTTTTACTCTTGAAGAAGGAATTGTTCACGAGTGAATTACATCTGAAGATGTCACTATTATTCGAATTTGAGTATAAATTGGTAAAGTTAAACGATTATCAACTTCTAGTAAACGAAATGAAAAATTATTTTGTTCATTAGATGGAATTATATATGAATCAAATTCAACATTCTTAAAATCTGAAAGTTCATATGATCAATATCATTGATGACCTATAGTTTTAACTGAAATAAGGGGTGAATTAATTTCATCAAGTAAATATAAAAGTTGAAGTCTAGGTAATGCAATAAAAATTAATGTAATTGCTGGAGAAATTGTTCAAATTAATTCAATTATTTGTCCTTCAAGTAGGAATCGATTAATATATATATTTTTTATAATTATAATAATAATATATATAACGATTAGTGTAATTATGATAAGAATTATTATTGTATGATCATGAAAAAATGTTAATTGTTCTATTAAAGGTGAAATTCTATCTTGAGAATTTAAATTTATTCATGTTGCCATTTTTCTAAAAAAAGTTTAACTTTATATATGGATCTTAAATCCATTGCACTATTCTGCCATATTAGAAATTAACTAATATTGGTAGTTCAGAATAAGTATGTTCTATAGGTGGTATGTTTTGAATTCACTCATTAAATGTAGGTATATTAATAGCATAGGAATTTTTTCGTATAGAATTTATTCTATCTCATATAATATAAATTATAAATATAATTCTGGCAGTTCTAATTAGTGATCCTACAGAGGATAAAAGATTTCATGATAAATAAGCATCTGGGTAATCTGAATACCGTCGAGGTATTCCTCTTAAACCTAAAAAGTGTTGGGGGAAGAATGTTATATTTACTCCAATAAATATTGAGAAAAATTGAATTTTTAGAAGTTTTTCATTTATTGAAAGACCTGTAAATAAAGGAAATCAATTAACAATTCCTGCTATAATTGCAAATACTGCCCCTATTGATAAAACATAGTGGAAATGAGCAACAACATAATATGTATCGTGTAAAATAATATCAATTGATGAATTAGCAAGAATTACTCCTGTTAATCCTCCAATAGTAAATAAAAAAATAAATCCTAAGGCTCATAATATTTGGGGAGAGTAATTTATTTGAGTTCCGTGAATTGTTGCTAGTCATCTAAAAATTTTAATTCCAGTTGGAACTGCAATAATTATAGTAGCAGAAGTAAAGTATGCTCGAGTATCAACATCTATACCAACTGTAAACATATGGTGAGCTCATACAACGAATCCTAATAAACCAATTGCTATTATTGCATAAATTATTCCAATTGCTCCAAAAGTTTCCTTTTTTCCTCTTTCTTGTGTAACAATATGAGAGATTATACCAAATCCTGGTAGAATTAAAATGTATACTTCTGGGTGGCCGAAGAATCAGAATAAATGTTGATATAAAATAGGATCTCCCCCACCTGCAGGGTCGAAGAAAGATGTATTTAGATTACGATCAGTTAATAATATAGTAATGGCACCAGCAAGAACAGGTAATGATAATAATAATAAAACTGCTGTAATTAATACTGCTCATACAAATAATGGTAAACGATCAAATGTTATTCCTGTTAATCGTATGTTAATAATTGTACTAATAAAATTAATTGCTCCTAAAATGGAAGAAATACCTGCTAAATGAAGTCTAAAAATTGCTAAATCTACAGATGAACCTCTATGAGCAATATTAGCTGATAGAGGGGGATAAACAGTTCACCCTGTTCCTGCTCCATTTTCGACAATTCTTCTTATTAATAATAAAGATAGTGATGGGGGTAATAATCAAAATCTTATATTATTTATTCGAGGAAAGGCTATATCTGGTGCTCCTAATATTAATGGGACAAGTCAATTTCCAAATCCACCAATTATAATTGGTATTACTATGAAAAAAATTATGATAAAGGCATGTGCGGTAACAATTACATTATAAATTTGGTCATTTCCAATTAATGATCCTGGATTTCCTAATTCAGCTCGAATTAGTAATCTTAGTGATGTTCCTAATATTCCAGCTCATACTCCGAAAATAAAATATAAAGTTCCAATATCCTTATGATTTGTTGAAAATAATCATTTATTTAGTAAAATGACCGAGATTTAGGTGATAAATTGTAAATTTATTTACGGAGTTATTCCTTTTACTAGTTTTGTATTCAATTATGATTTTAAATTGCAAATTTAAAGGTAGTTTAATAACTCAAAACTTAATAATTTTTTAATTTTATAGAACTGTGAGATAGAAAAGGTAAGGCTTAAAGGTATTTCTTTATTTACAACTTTGAAGGTTGGTAGTTTGTAAATTAACTTAAATCCTTATTAAATTTCGTTTAAAGCGATAGTTATAAGAATTAGTCTAAAAATTATAAAAAAATTTAATGTACTAGTGAATATAATATTGGTTTTGTTATTAATATTAATTTTTCAATTAATTTGATTTGTTTTTATAATTAGTGTTGATATTGAAATTCGTATATAAACAAAGATTATAATTATTGTGAATATGATTATAATAATTGATAAAAATATTATATTTATTTCTACTATAGTTTGAATTACTAATCATTTTGGTAAAAATCCTAGAAATGGGGGAATCCCTCTTAGGGATAAAAAATTTAATATGAATATAATTTTTGTTGAAAATGATTCATTCATTAGTATAAATAACTGATTTAAATAATATATATTTTTTATTGTTAAACTAATGTTAATAGTAATTATAGCGTAAATAACAAAATATAATATTCAGATTGTTTTTTCAGTTATTATAGCTGCTAATATTCATCCTATATGATTAATTGAAGAGAATGCTATTAGTTTTCGTATTCTAATTTGATTGAATCTTATAATTCTTCTAATAATTATTCCTGAAATAATAATTATGTAATTAAATATATTTAATTCTGTATTATATATATATAATACTATTGGGGCAATTTTTTGTCAGGTTAGTATAATTATACAATTATTTCAATTTAATCCTTCTAGAACTTCTGGGAATCAAAAATGGAGTGGGGCTATTCCTATTTTTAATAAAAGTCCTGAATTTATAATTAATATAATTTCTGAATTAAAAATTGTTGATGTGAAATTTATTTTTCATATTATTATAATAATTGATATTATAATTATTGTTGATGCTAATGCTTGAATAATAAAGTATTTAATTGAGGATTCTGATGATAAAATATTTTTATTTATAATGATTGGGATAATAGAAAGTAGGTTAATTTCAAGTCCAATTCATATCCCTAATCATGTATATGCTGAAATTGAAATTATTGTTCTTATTATTAGAATGGTTAAAAATATTAATTTATATATTTTAGTTATTAAAAAGAAAAGTATTACTTTATATTTGGGGTATGAACCCAAAAGCTTTATTTAGCTTACCTTTTTATATTTTAGTATATGATGTATAAAAGTTTTTGATACTTTAGGAGATAGTTTAATTCTATCAAATATAATGAAGGTAATTTTTTTGTTACGTATTTTATTCTATCAAAATAATCCTTTCCTCAGGCTCTTCATTTTATTTTTTATTTTTTTTTAGTTAAAAAAAATTAACAAGTTAGAATATTAATTGATGTAAAAATATAGTTAAATTAATTTTAGTTAAAATTATTATTTTTATTTTTTGATAAAATAGGATGCTTTATTAATATCATTTCTTTTTTAAAAAAAGAAAAAAGTTAAGTTGAAAGTTAAATTTTTTAACATAGAAATTTTCTTTTAATTTTTATCTTGTTTTATCAATAAAAATTAACTAAATATATTTAACTAATTAAACTAATTTAATAAAATTTAATTATATAATATTTAATTATATATAAATTAAATTTTTATATATTAATATATTTATATATAATATTAATTATATAATTGAAGAATAAATATTAATAAAAAAATAAGATTTATTTATTATTTAATTAATAAATATATAATTTTACAATTCATTTTTATAAGTTTAGTTAATAGAAAAAAAAAAAGTTAATAAATATATTAATGTTTAATTAAATAATAAACATTGTATTAAATAAAAATTTAAAATATTATTAACTAATATAATAGAATAAATATATTATATATATATATATTAATAATAATTATACATCTTATAATATATAAATATTAAATAATGTCTTATAAATAAATAACTTGAATTATTAAATAAAATTATATTAATTATTAATAATAAAATCATTTATATAAAACTAAAAACTACGAAAAAAAAAAAAAAACTCCATCTATTTAATTAAGAATTAATTTTTTGTTAAGTTATAAAAAACTAAATTTTGAATAAAAAATTTAATTTATATAGCTTATTATATATCATTCTTTTTTTAGATAAAAATATTAATTTAGTGAAATAATTTTTTTTTATATGGAATTCATTATTTATAAGTTAAATTTAATTTATAACAAAAATTAATTTTATCGATAATATCTATTTTCTGTTTACTTAATTTATTTATTTTCGATAATAATTAAAAAAAAAAGTTAAATATAAGATTATCTAAATTATTATATAAGATATTTCTTCCTTATGAAAAATTTGTTATAGGTTGTAATTTTTTTGTGATTTTTAATTTTCATATGAAATTTTCTTTTAATTTTTTTTAATTTTTTAAAATAATTATAATTTTCTAAAAAATTGAAAAAAAAATGATTTTATTGATTTTATAATTAATTTTAGTACTATTAGGTTAAATCTTATCAATTATTAATTAATTTGATTTGTTTTTAATTATATTAAAAATTTAATAAATAAATTTTTAGAAAATTGTTTACTTATTTGGGGTATATAGTAAATATTATTTATTTAATTAGAATTAATCAATGATTTTTGGGGTATAATTTATTGATTAATTTATAGTTAATGTAGGGGGGGTACTGGTTTTTTTTTTTACTATTTTTTTATCTAATTGATTTATTTTATTTAATTAAATTATGTTTTGAATTTATAAATTAATAATTTTTGATGGTTTAAGAACTTAAATATTATATTAAAATTAATTTTTGGTTTTTTATTTATATTTTATTTTATTTAATAATTTATATTTTATTTAATTGGTTTATACTTGGACATTAAAATAAGAAAGTTTTATTTTGGCTTAAAATTTAGGTTTACTATTAGTTAATATGTAAATTTTAATTTAAAAATTAGTTTTTGCAGTTTTTAATATTAAAAAATTATTAATGTAAGTTTTAGTAATTAGTTAAAAGATTAATTAAATTTGTGCCAGCAATTGCGGTTATACAAATAATTTAATTTAAATATATTGGTTAATAATTAATTGTTTAGTTTAAATTTTTTATTAAAATTTTTAGGTGAAATTTAAATTTTAATATAATTTTATTTTTTTATATGAATTTATTAAAGTTAATATTAAACTAGGATTAGATACCCTACTATTATAATTGTAAATTTATTATACCAGATTAGTATTAGTTATTTTCTTGAAAATTAAAAAATTTGGCGGTATTTTAGTCTATTCAGAGGAACCTGTTCTATAATTGATAATCCACGATTAGTTTTACTTTTTCTTTACTTGTATATCGTTGTTTTTGAAAATTTTATAAGAATTAAAATTTTCAATAAGTAGTTTATAGTTAATTTCAAATCAAGGTGCAGATTATGGGAAAGAAGAAATGGGTTACATTAAATTTATTTTTGGTTTAATGTTTTAAATAACATTATTAAATTGGATTTGATAGTAATATTTTATATATTTTAAATATGATTTTAGCTCTAAAATATGCACATATTGCCCGTCGCTCTCATAAAATTGAGATAAGTCGTAACAAAGTAGATTTACTGGAAAGTGAATCTAGAATGATCAAATTAAAGCTTTATATTAAGTTTTTTATTTACATTAAAAAGATTACTGTTTAATTCAGTATAATTTGAAATTGGATTAATTTATTTATTTATTTTATTAAAATTAATTTTATTTTATTATTTAAATAGAAAAATTTATTTTTATTATAGTTTACTAGTAAAGTGATTGAATATTTTTATATTTTTAAAAGAAAAATTTATTTTTTGTACCTTGTGCATCAGGGTTGATTAATTTTATGATTATTATTAATTTTTCTCGAATTAAAAAGTTCTAATTAAATATTATATAATTGTTTCATAAATTTTTATAATTTTTAGTTAGTAATGAAATGTTATTCGTTTTTTAATATATCTAGTTTTTTAAGAAAAGAATTTAATTCTTTTATTATTTATTTATTAATTAATTTTTAGTTAATAATTTTTAGTAAAAAATATTTAAAGGGATGATCTTTTATTTATAATATTAAAAATTTATTTTATTTATAATTATTGTATAATTTGAATTGTTAATCATATAAATAATTTAATAGTTAATTTTATTTAATTTAATATTTTTATTTATTTTAGTTTTTATATTAAAAAAAAAAGTTTAATTTTATTTCTTTTGTTATAATGATTAAATTAGTAGATAATTTTGTATAAAAATTTATTTTTTTTTGTTAGGCAATGAAAAGGAACTCGGCAAATTAATTTTTCGCCTGTTTATTAAAAACATGTCTTTTTGATTATAATTTAAGGTTTAATCTGCTCAATGATTATTTAAATTGCCGCAGTATTTTGACTGTGCAAAGGTAGCATAATAATTAGTTTCTTTATTGGGAACTGGAATGAATGATTGGACGAGAAAATTTCTGTCTCTTTATTGTTTTAATTGAATTTTACTTTTAAGTTAAAAGGCTTAAATTTATTTAGAGGACGAGAAGACCCTATAGAGTTTAATTTTTATTTAGATAATTATTTTTAGTATTTATATATATTATTTGGATAAAAATTTAGTTGGGGTGACTAGAAGATAAGAATAACTCTTTTAATTTTTATCAATTATTTTTGATTATAAAATCTTTATTTTTAATTTTAAAATAAATTACCTTAGGGATAACAGCGTAATTTTTTTCTAAAGTTCTTATTGAAAAAAGAGTTTGCGACCTCGATGTTGGATTAAAATTTATTTTAGGTGTAGAAGCTTAAATATTAAGTCTGTTCGACTTTTAAAATTTTACATGATCTGAGTTTAAACCGGTGTGAGCCAGGTTGGTTTCTATCCTTAATTATTTATTATACTTTAGTACGAAAGGACCAAGTATATAATTAATAATTTTAAATTGAATATTATTATTACTTTGGCAGAATAGTGCAATAGATTTAGAATCTTTATATGTATGTAATACAAGTAATACTTGTTTATTAATGATTTTTTATTATTATTTGTTTCTTACTTAATTTTAGTTTTATGTGTATTAATTGGAGTTGCTTTTTTAACTTTACTTGAACGTAAAGTTTTAGGGTATATTCAGATTCGTAAGGGTCCGAATAAGGTTGGGTTATTAGGGTTGGTTCAACCTTTTAGTGATGCTATTAAATTATTTTGTAAGGAACAAGCAAGTCCTACTATGTCTAATTTTTTTTTATATTATTTTTCTCCTGTTTTTAATTTATTTTTGGCTTTATTATTATGAATATGTTTACCTTTTTTTTCTGGGTTTTTACATTTTACTTTAGGTTTTATATTTTTTTTTTGTTGTTCTAGACTTTCTGTTTATACTATTATGATGGCTGGTTGATCATCAAATTCTAATTATTCATTATTAGGGGCACTTCGTTGTATTGCTCAGACTATTTCTTATGAAGTTAGATTAGCTATTATTTTATTATCTTTTTTATTTTTGATTTCTAGAATTAGAATTTTTGATTTGATGGTTTATCAGCAATATATTTGATTTGTTTTTATATCTTTTCCTTTAGCATTAATTTGATTTACATCAAGATTAGCTGAAACAAATCGTACTCCCTTTGATTTTGCTGAAGGTGAATCTGAATTAGTATCAGGATTTAATGTTGAATATAGAGGAGGCGGTTTTGCTTTAATTTTTATATCAGAATATGCTAGAATTTTATTTATAAGAATATTATTTATTTTTCTTTTTTTCAGTGGTTCTTTAGTTAATTATTTTTTTTTTTTTATGGTTGTTTTTATTTCTTTTATATTTGTTTGAGTTCGTGGTACTTTACCACGTTATCGTTATGATAAATTAATATATTTAGCTTGAAAGGGATTTTTACCTATTTCTTTAAATTTTATGATATTTTTTTTTGGTCTTAAAATTTATATTTTTTCCTTAATTTTTTAGTTAATTATTTTTAGTATAAGTCAATAAGATATATTAATCTTTTTTTATATTTTCAAAATATATACTTATACAAGTTCATTGACTAATTATATAAAATTGAATCTCATCATTTAAATGTAATATAGTATAATGGGAAGAATATAAAATATGATACTGTTAGAATTTGTCCTGTTAAAATAAAGGGTTCTTCAACTGGTTTTGCTCCAATTCAAGTTAATAAAATTGCTGTTCTAGTAAATGTTCAGAATAAAATTTTATTAATTGGGTAGAATGAAATTCTTTTTATATTTTTTTTATATAAAGGTATAATGATTAAGATTAAAATTGATATAAATAGTGCAATTACTCCTCCTAATTTGTTAGGAATTGAACGTAAAATGGCATATGCAAATAGGAAATATCATTCTGGTTTGATATGTGCAGGGGTAACTAATGGATCAGCTGGTGTAAAATTGTCAGGATCTCCTATTATATATGGGTATATAAGAATGAATAAGGTAAAGGTTATTAATATAATAATAAATCCAACTAAATCTTTTGATGTAAAGTAAGGATGGAATTGAATTTTATCAATATTATTAGTTGTACCTAATGGGTTTAAGGATCCATTTTGGTGAAGAAATATTAAGTGAATTATTACTATTCCTGAAATAATAAAAGGTAAAATAAAATGAAGGGCAAAAAATCGTGTTAATGTGGCATTATCAACAGCAAATCCTCCTCAAATTCATTGAACAATTCTTGTTCCTAAATATGGAATTGCTGAAAGTAAGTTTGTAATAACAGTTGCTCCTCAGAATGATATTTGTCCTCATGGCAATACATATCCTAAGAATGCTGTTCCTATAATTGCAAGAAATATAATTACTCCAATAGTTCATGTTATAGTTTGTAGATAAGATCTATAGTATAATCCTCGTCCAATGTGTAGATATAAACATACAAAAAATATAGATGCTCCATTTATGTGAATAATTCGTATTAGTCAACCATAATTTACGTCTCGACAAATATGTACTACTCTATTGAATGCTATAGAAATATCTGAACAATAATGTATTGCTAGGAATAATCCTGTTAAGATTTGAATAATTAAACATATTCCTAATAATGATCCAAAATTTCATCAAGTTGAAATATTTGATGGTGAAGGTAGATCAATAATAAGATTATTTATTATTTTTAATAGTGGATTTTTTTTTATAATTTTCATTAGCTGTATTTTCGTAAAGGCCCTCTTTGGATATTAGTAATTTTACTTACTGCAATTAATGTAATTAGTAAATAGATGATTAAGGTTAATGATATTATTATTATTGGATATATAATAAATTTATTTAGAGATAATTTGAATGAAACTAAATTTTTATATATTATTAAGTCTGAATTTATTGAGTTTATTACATTATAAATTTGGTCAGTTATTGTTGATAAAATAATAATAATTCTTATTAATATAATAATTAGTATATTAATTTTTCTGAATGAGAATTTTTCGTTTGAGGCTACTCTTGTTATGTAAATGAACAAAATTAGTATTCCTCCTACTATTACAATAAATAAAATATATGAATATCAAAAGTTTATTGATATAGCTCCTGTTCATATTGAAATTAATAATGTTTGTATTAATAAAATTATTCCTATTGATAAGGGATGTGAAATTAATAAAAATATAATTGTTATTGTTAATATGATTGATATTAATATAATACAGAGAATAGTTTATTTAAAATATTAATTTTGGAGATTAATGAAAAGTTAACTACTTTTCTCTGAAGTTTTAAAAAACTGATTTTATTTTCGACTTACAAGGCCAATATTTTTATTTAAATTATTAAAACAATGTTAATTTATAGATTTATAATTTTTATTTTTATATATTTAGTGGGTTTAACAGTTTTGTGTTTTAAAAGTAAACATTTACTTTTGATATTACTTAGTCTTGAATTTATTGTTTTATCTTTATTTTTAGGATTAGTTGTTTTTATACTAATATTTTATTATGAGAATTATTTTTTAATAATTTTTTTATCTCTTAGAGTTTGTGAAGGTTCTTTAGGTTTATCTATTTTGGTTTCAATAGTTCGTTCTTATGGGAATGATTATTTTAATATATTTAATTTTTTATGATAAAATTTATTTTTATATTATTATTTATGATTCCTTTAAGTTTTTTAAATAATTATTTTTGGTTTTTTCAAATTTTATATTTTGTAATATTTGTAATTTTTTTTTTTACTTTTTCATATAGATTTTATTTTTCAATAATTAGATATAGTTTTGGGTGTGATTATTTAAGTTTTTTTATAGTTTTACTTAGAATTTGAATTTGTCTATTAATATTAATATCAAGAGAAAAAATTTATTTTTATAATAATTTTTCTTGTTATTTTAATTTGGTAATTTTATTTCTTTTATTTTTTTTAATTTTAACTTTTTGTTCAATAAATATATTTGTTTTTTATTTATTTTTTGAAATAAGATTAATTCCTACTTTATTTTTAATTTTGGGTTGAGGTTATCAACCTGAACGTATTCAAGCTGGTATATATATATTTATGTATACGTTATTTGGTTCTTTACCTATAATAGTTTCACTTTTTTATATTTATAAGAAAATTGGTAGATTAGATTTATTTTTTTTTTATGATATTAATTTATTTTATTTATATATTTGTACAATTGTTGTTTTTTTGGTTAAAATACCTATATATATTGTTCATTTGTGATTGCCTAAGGCTCATGTTGAGGCTCCGGTTTCTGGGTCTATAATTTTAGCTGGAATTATATTAAAACTTGGAGGTTATGGTTTATTACGTTTTATAAAAATTTTTATATCTATTGGGATAAAAATTAATTTTATTTTTATTAGAATTAGATTAATTGGAGGATTTTATATTTCTTTAATTTGTCTTCGTCAAATAGATATGAAATCTTTAATTGCTTATTCATCTGTTTCTCACATGAGATTGGTTCTGTGTGGTTTAATAACTATAAGATCCTGAGGATTTTATGGTTCATTTTTAATAATAATTGCTCATGGTTTATGTTCATCTGGTTTATTTTGTTTATCAAATATTTCGTATGAGCGTATATCTAGTCGTAGTTTATTTTTAAATAAGGGTTTAATTAATTTAATACCAAGAATGTCATTATGATGATTTCTTTTATGTTCTTCAAATATGGGTGCACCATTTTCTTTAAATCTTTTTGGAGAAATTATATTAATTAATAGAGTTATTTCTTGAAGTTGATTAACTTTTATTTTTTTATGCTTAATGTCCTTTTTTGGTGCTGCATATTCATTATATTTATATTCTCATAGTCAGCATGGTATATTTTATCAAGGTATATATTCCTTTTCTTCCGGGAGAATTCGTGAATATTTATTATTATTTTTACATTGGGTTCCATTAAATTTAGTTTTTATATCTGGTGGTATTTTTATATATTATTTAAATAGTTTAATTAAAATACTGATTTGTGGTGTCAGAGATATATTTATATTTTAAATA